ACGGCTCAAGCGGAAACACACAAATACTGGTTTCAACGGATATGTAATAGAAAGTTCAAAACTTCTTAGCAGCTTGATTCGATTTGTCCCGAAGATACGAAGTCACAAAAATCCGGAATCTCTTCTTTGTAATGATAATGCCAAAAAATATCAAGTTGGCTCATCCGTCTTTCTTCATGTTGATCGTTACAGGCCTCTTGAATCTTCTCTTCCCTATTTTGTTTTTTTTTTTTGATTTGTTATTTAATTTGTTGTTTTTTTGTACGTAATGCAAATTGACTTTTGTTTTACTATTGATAGGAATTCTCTTGTTGAGACCCTATGAATCAATTGAAACCTAAGATTCATACTAGAACCACGATGATTTAATAAAGCCCAAGCTAAACTCAAAGGTTCTCTGAGTAAAAACCATTTGATCATCACTTATTCAATGAATAGATGTAATGACTCAACAAAATCTAGAGAAACGGTTGTCCTTCGGTCAAAATAAGTCTGAAAGAAGAAAAATTGTTTGATTTAGGAAATACCTATTTGAATTTTTTTTTGAGTCCGGTCGCGAGGTCTGAATAGTAGGTATGAATCATAGTTCAAATATTTCTTTTCTTGATATATTCCGTGCTCCAGATACTAGAATAAATATCCGACGGAGTAGAATCATCTTGATAGAGATGACAGGCCCATTCTCTGTATTATAAATAGGATCAATTATAACAAGTCACACGCTCATATTCCGGAAATACCGAAACAAAGAAATTCCACGGTCGAACTACCAGAATAGAATGGTCTAGAAATCCGAGTCTTAAGTAAAGTAAATTTTTTTGATTGAAAAACTAGGACTTCATAGTTCTTATGAACCTAACTCGTTGAAATGGAAATTCCATCCAGTAAAACGGAAGAATTATAAATTTCCAAAATAATAGATAGGAATATCGCAAACAGAGCCATTGCGACTCCCATAAGTGGTGTAGTTCCCCAGCCCGGAGCTACTTTACCATATTCCGAATTCAATGGTTTCAATAAACTCCCTACAGTAGTTCGTCTTGGCCCAGATCTAGAACTACCCTCAACGGTTTGTGTAGCCATAAATCCTATTTAATGATTGGTTGAGATCTGTTGACTTTGTATACCATTCCGTTGTAGTTGTAAATAAACGATCTTACCGTAGATCCATTGTGATCTTGAAATTATCTAAAAATGGAAACAGCAACCCTAGTCGCCATCTCCATATCTGGTTTACTTGTAAGCTTTACTGGGTACGCCTTATATACCGCTTTTGGGCAACCCTCTCAACAACTAAGAGATCCATTCGAAGAACACGGGGACTAGTTGAAGTAATGAGTCTCCCAATATGGGAGACTCATTACTTCAATTGAGATAATGAAAAATCATTTCATTTTTTTAGTCGGAACCTTAGGCGGTTCTCGAAAAAAGATAGCGAAAAAAATTATCCCTAAAGTCGAGACTAAAAGGAATGTATAAACCAATGCTTCCATAGATTCGATCGTGGTTTACAATTATAGCTTCCACACCTATTCATTTGGGATCATTTACCATACCATAGAAAGAAAGGGAAAGAATCAAAAATCTAAAGAAGAGAGGGTGATTCAAGTAAAGATTTCTACGGTACCCTATGTCAAATCAAAAAAAAATAGAGGCAAAAATACCAGAGAAATGTTGTATCAGACTACTTGTCTCCTTGTAGTTGGATCTCCAAGTTTTTGGAATGCTCCAAATTCCACTTGAGCATCCAAATCTGGATCAATACCAGCAAAAACATCTCTGAACAAGGTTCTAGCGCCGTGCCAAATGTGTCCGAAAAAGAAGAGCAAAGCAAACGTAGCATGCCCAAAAGTGAACCAACCCCTTGGACTGCTACGAAAAACACCATCAGATTTCAAAGTAGCCCGGTCTAATTCAAAAATTTCACCTAATTGGGCACGTCTAGCATATTTTTTCACAGTAGCAGGATCGCCATAACTGACTCCATTGAGTTCGCCACCATAGAACTCAACAGTTACACCTACTTGTTCAACACTATACTTTGATTCTGCCCTTCTAAAAGGAACATCGGCCCTCACAATTCCGTCTCCATCTACCAAAACTACCGGGAATGTTTCAAAAAAAGTAGGCATACGACGTACAAAAAGCTCGCGCCCTTCTTTATCTCTAAAGACGGGGTGTCCTAACCATCCAACAGCTATTCCATCCCCGCTGTCCATTGAGCCTGCTCTGAATAATCCCCCTTTTGCCGGATTATTACCAATGTAATCATAAAAAGCTAATTTTTCGGGAATTTTAGACCAAGCTTCCGATAAACTCAGATTTTCGGCTAGTTCGGCACCAACTCTTCGATATATTTCTTGCTGGAAGTATCCCTGATCCCACTGATAACGAGTGGGACCAAATAATTCGATTGGGGTAGTTGCTGAACCATACCACATAGTTCCAGCAACAACGAAAGCTGCAAAAAAAACAGCAGCGATACTGCTGGAAAGTACAGTTTCAATATTGCCCATACGTAATCCTTTGTATAGACGTTGAGGCGGACGGACACTAAGATGGAATAGGCCCGCTAATATGCCCAATGTACCCGCTGCAATATGATGAGAGGCTATTCCTCCCGGAACAAAAGGATCAAAACCTTCCGCGCCCCACGCTGGATTTACAGATTGTACTTTTCCAGTTAGTCCATAAGGATCGGACACCCATATTCCAGGACCATACAAACCTGTTACATGAAATGCGCCAAAGCCAAAGCAAGCCACCCCTGAGAGAAATAAATGAATTCCAAAGATCTTGGGCAAATCCAAAGAAGGTTTTCCCGTACGTTCATCACAGAATATTTCTAGGTCCCAATACACCCAATGCCAGATAGCTGCCAAGAAGCACAAGCCGGAAAACACAATATGTGCCCCTGCCACACCTTCATAACTCCAAATACCCAGATTTGTTATAGTTCCTCCTGAAATACTCCAACCACCCCACGAATTGGTTATTCCTAAACGAGTCATGAAGGGTATAACGAACATACCTTGTCTCCACATTGGATCAAGAACAGGGTCAGAGGGATCAAAAACTGCTAATTCGTATAGAGCCATCGAACCGGCCCAACCAGAAACTAGAGCTGTATGCATTATATGGACAGAAAGCAATCGACCGGGATCATTCAATACGACAGTATGAACACGATACCAAGGCAAACCCATAGAAATACCCCTTTATCAAAGAAAAATGGACACTATGTAACTTTATCGCATTGGAAAAGACTATACTATGTACCTAACCCTTTTCAGTAGATTCTGTATGAGAAAGGGTTAATATTTATTCCGTTCCATTGAAAATAACGGAACAATTCTGTTCATAAGAACAAAAAGAAGCAGATCTATTCTATACCCGATAAGTACCAATACGCAATGGGAGGATTGGTCCCATTTTGGGGGAACGAATGCATAGATACTTGTTTATCATTCGAACGATCTATCCATTCGTTAAAATTTTTATTTATTCATTTTGTCTTCCTCTATGAACCTTCCAATCTATGTATAAAATAAACATAAAAAAAATGATTAAGACAATAAACCCATTGTTACGTTTCCATATTAAAGTGAAGTATAGTACTTAATTTTTTTCTTTAATTTAATGCCCATTGGTGTTCCAAAAGTACCTTTTCGGAGTCCTGGAGAGGAAGATGCGGTTTGGGTTGACGTATAGTGCGACTTGTCAGACATATTGGGTCATATGGGATTTACCCGTTCTCTCCCCCGATCGAGATATCCTCTGTTTCGCCCAAGAAATATTGTATTGATTGAACCATCAATCATTCGGAGCGTGAAGCACAATTAGATCAATTTATATTGGGGATCAATATTATCAATTAGAAGAATTTATGGTTGACTTGCACTGATAAAATAAAGTATCCAGGCTCCGTTCAGAAAATACCAAATTGGTAATCGTACATATATTATATTACTATTACCAAATTACCAATTTGATTTTTATCATAGACGATTCTTATACTTACTATAGGAGTGATCTCAAACTGCCAACCAATGGAGTAGTATGATGAATACATCGAATAGTTTGGGGGAAGGCATGAAACGAATTGAAAAAAAAAAAAGAACTCGTAGCAAAAAAAGAAGTGGTACTGAGATCATTTGCCCTATATGTGCAAATATAATTCGGACGGATCTTTCCCCGGAGTAGAACATGAACCTAAAAGAATTGAAAGGGCCCATTCAGGAACAAGAAAATGACATCGTGATTTTACTCTCGATGAAACAATACATCAATGAGAGGTTAGTTCAATAAGTTCAGTAAATTCTTTTTTTTTTTTTATTTTATATATATTATATATAGGTAAGGGAACCAAAACTTATGTTTTTTGAAAAATAGAAGAAAAATCCCTTCATTAGAAAAACAAAAACCGGTTCAAAAAAAAAAAAAAAGAAATAGAACTGGAATCGACACATTGATTCTTTTTTCGCAATTTTTTTTTGAACCGTATGCATCCAAAGGTGCACGTACGGTTCCTAAGGGATACAATTTTGTCCTAATCAACCGACTTCATCGAGAAAGATTACTTTTTTTAGGCCAAGAGGTTGATAGCGAGATCTCGAATCAACTTGTTGGTCTCATGGTATATCTCAGTATAGAAGATGATACTAGGGATCTTTATTTGTTTATAAACTCTCCCGGCGGATGGGTAATACCAGGAATAGCCATTTATGATACTATGCAATTTGTGTCACCCGATGTACATACAATATGCATGGGATTAGCCGCTTCAATGGGATCTTTCATTCTGGTCGGAGGAGAAATTACCAAACGTCTAGCATTCCCTCACGCTTGGCGCCAATGAGTTTTTATTTGAAAAAAAAAAAGACTATGCCTTCGCCATATCGAATATGAATAATAAGTAATAATAGCATGGCACTTCGAGTTCGATATGAACAAACCATTATTGTTTTTTCCTAACATGAGATTTTGTATCGAGATAGTAG